TTTATTATTAATATAAAATTTATTAACTACGGTTTAATAAATTTTAATGGGAAATAAGCTTAAAAATATTTTTATTTTCAAATATATATATATATATATGTATACATATTAAATATTTAATTAATTAATTATATATATAATTAATTAAATATTTAATTAATTATTTATATATATATATATATTAAATTTTCATTTAATTAAAATATAATTTTTATAATATATTTTTATTTAATTAGAATTACAATTGATTTATAATTAAATTAATTTTTAAAATAATATTACTAGAAAAAAAATAAGAGAAGTAATAAAAATTTATTAATGTTTATTAAATATATAATATAAAAAAAAAAAAAAAAAAAAATCTATGCAAAAAATAAGATAAATAGATAAATTTTTTATGTTTTATATAATTTATTATAAATTTATTTTACATGTAAATTTTAGTATTAAATTTTAATTATTTTAATAATAATTAATTAAAAATGTACAGTAATTAAAATTATAAATTTAAGAAATTAAGATTTAGTAATATTTAAATTAATAACTAATTTTGTGCCAGCAGTTGCGGTTAAACAAAAGTTAAATTAAATTATTTCAGTATATAATAAATAATTAAAAAATTAAATTAAATATTAAATTATTAAGTGAAATTTTAATTTAATTAAAAATTATAAAAAATTATGATTTAATAAATTTTATTTTAAACTAGGATTAGATACCCTATTATTAAAAATTTAATTAAAAATACTAAAATAGTAAATAATATATTATTGAAACTTAAATAATATGGCGGTATTTTAGTTCATTTAGAGGAATCTGTCTAGTAATTGATAATCCACGAATAAATTTACTTGATTTATAATTTTGTATATCATTGTTAAAAAAATATTTTTAAATAAAAATAATATTTTAAAATTTAAAATATAATTTAATTCAGATCAAGATGCAGATTATAATTAAGTTTAAGATGGATTACAATAAATTTATTTAAACGGAAAGAATTTTGTAAAATTTGATTGAAGGTGGATTTAAATGTAATTTTAATTAGTTTATTAAAATGATTAAAAATTGAAATATGTACATATTGCCCGTCACTTTCATTTAAAAATTGAAATAAGTCGTAACAAAGTAGAGGTACTGGAAAGTGTTTCTAGAATGAACAAATTAGAGCTTGTATTAAGTATTTCATTTACATTGAAAAGAAATTAAAATAATTAATTAATTTGAGGGGAAAAATTAATAAATTATAAATAATAAAAAAATTTTTAATATTGGGGGGTATTGAAGTATTTTTTTAAAAAAAAATAATTTATTTTATAGGAAATTAGTATTGAAAAAGAAATTTGAAATAATTGAAAATAAATTAATAAAAAAGTAATTTTAATTTAGTGTATCTTGTGTATCAGAGTTTATTAAAAAATATTTTTTAAAAAGAAAAATCTCGAATTTAAAAGAGTTAATTAATTATAAAAGTTATTGTAGAAAAACTATTTTAAATAATTAATTTGAAATGAAATGTTAATCGTTTTTAAATATATCTAGTTATTTTAGAAAAAAATTTAATTTAAAATTTAAAAAATTTTATTATTAATTATATTTAATAATAAAATATTTAAAATTAAATATATTAAGGGATAAGCTTTAATATAAATTTTTATAATGGAAAAAAATATAATAAAAATTTTAAAATTTATATTGTTTAAAAATTATAATTTATTATAAAAAATTTTATTAAAAATAAAATTTAATAAAAAAATTTAAATTTTTATAAAATAATAATTTAAAATAAAAATAAATTAGTAATAATGATAAAATTAGTATATTAAATTAAAAATAAAATTTAAATAATAAAAATTAAATTAAAGGAATTCGGCAAAATTTTATATTCACTTGTTTATCAAAAACATGTCTTTTAGATAATAATTTAAAGTCTAATCTGCCCACTGATAATTTATTAAAGGGCTGCAGTATATTGACTGTACAAAGGTAGCATAATCAATAGTCTTTTAATTGAAGACTTGTATGAAAGATTTGATGAGATATAAACTGTCTCTAATTTAATTATAGAATTTAATTTTTTAGTTAAAAAGCTAAAATATTTTTAAAAGACGAGAAGACCCTATAGAGTTTTATATTAAAATTATTTAAGATTATATTTATAATTAAAAATTAAAAGTGAAATTAATATTTTGTTGGGGTGATAAAAAAATTAAAATAACTTTTTTTAGTAAAATACATAAATAAGTGAATAATTGATCCATTTTTTATGATTAAAAGAAAAAATTACCTTAGGGATAACAGCGTAATATTTTTTTTTAGTACAAATAAGAAAAAAAGTTTGCGACCTCGATGTTGGATTAAGATAAAATTTAAATGCAAAAGTTTAAAATTTTGATCTGTTCGATCATTAAAATCTTACATGATCTGAGTTCAAACCGGTGTGAGCCAGGTTGGTTTCTATCTTTAAAATAATAAAATATTTTAGTACGAAAGGATCAAATATTTTTAATAATTAAAATTTAAAGAATTTTATTAATATAAAGATTACTATTTTGACAGAAAAATGTGATGATTTTAGAAGTCATAAATGTATAATTATATTATATAAATAGTATATGATAATACAGGATTTATATAATATTTTTATTGGTATTTTAGTTTTATTAATTGGAGTTTTAATTGGGGTTGCTTTTTTAACATTATTAGAACGGAAAGTTTTAGGTTATATTCAAATTCGTAAAGGACCAAATAAAATAGGAATATTAGGAATTTTACAGCCTTTTTGTGATGCTATTAAATTATTTTCAAAAGAACAAGTTTATTTAAATTATTCTAATTATTTTTCTTTTTATTTTTCTCCTATTGTTAGATTTATATTATCTTTAATAATTTGAATAGTGATTCCTTATATTTTTAATATAATTATATTTAATTTAGGATTATTATTTTTTTTATGTTGTACTAGAATTGGGGTATATACATTATTAATTGCTGGTTGGTCTTCTAATAGAAATTATTCTTTATTAGGAGGTTTACGAGCAGTAGCTCAAACAATTTCTTATGAAGTAAGATTATCTTTAATTTTAATATCAAGAATTATTTTAATTATAGATTTTAATATAATTAAATTTAGAGAATATCAATATTTAATTTGATTAATAATAATAATATTTCCTTTAAGATTATGTTTTTTATCATCTTTAATGGCTGAAACAAATCGTACTCCTTTTGATTTTGCTGAAGGAGAAAGAGAATTAGTTTCTGGCTTTAATATTGAATATAGAAGAGGAGGATTTGCTTTAATTTTTTTAGCTGAATATTCAAGAATTTTATTTATAAGTTTATTATTTGTAATTATTTACATGGGAGGTTATGAATTAAATTTAATATTTTATTTAAAATTAGTATTTTTATCTTTTTTTTTTATTTGAGTTCGGGGGACATTACCTCGTTATCGATATGATAAGTTAATGTATTTATGTTGAAAAAGATATTTACCTTTATCATTAAATTATTTATTATTTTTTATAGGATTAAAAATAATTTTATTATATAAAATAAATTTAGTATAAAATTAATAGAATATTTATTCTTTCTTAAGTTTTCAAAACAAATGCTTATATCAAGCTCATTAATTAAAATTATAAGTTAAAAATTAATTTATCTCAAAATTTATTTAAAATTGGATTAAGAATAAAATAAGAAAAATAAATTAAAGTTAAAATTTGGCCTGTAATAATATAAGGGGCTTCAACTGATCGTGCTCCAATTCAAGTTAAAAGAATAATAGTAGTAATTAAAGATCAGAATAAAATTTGATTTAAAGGATAAAATTGAATTCCTTGGATTTTTTTATTAAAAGTAAAAGGTAAAATAATTAAAATTAAAATAGATATAACTAAAGCAATTACACCTCCTAATTTATTAGGAATTGAACGTAAAATAGCATAAGCAAATAAAAAATATCATTCTGGTTGAATATGAATTGGGGTAACTAAAGGATTAGCTGGGATGAAATTATCTGGATCTCCTAGTAAATAAGGGTTAATTAATGAAAGAAAAGTTAAAATTGAAATTAAAATAATGAATCCAATTAAATCCTTAAAAGTAAAAAATGGGTGGAAAGGAATTTTATCTAAATTACTATTAATACCTAAAGGATTATTAGATCCTGTTTGATGAAGAAATAAAAGATGAATTATTGTTAATATAAGAATAATAAATGGAAATAGAAAATGGAAAGTATAAAATCGAGTTAGAGTTGCGTTATCAACAGCAAATCCTCCTCAAATTCAATTAACTAATATTGTTCCTAAATAAGGGATAGCTGATAATAAATTTGTAATTACTGTAGCTCCTCAAAAAGATATTTGTCCTCAAGGAAGAACATAACCTATAAAAGCTGTAGCTATTAATAAAAATAGAATAATAACTCCTACTATTCAGGTAAATTTTAAATTAAAAGATTCATAATAAATTCCTCGTCCAATATGAAAGTAAATACAAATAAAAAAAAAAGATGCTCCATTAGCATGTAAAGTTCGGATTAATCAACCATAATTAACATTTCGGCAAATATAATTTACTCTAAAAAAAGCTAAATCAATATTAGCTGTATAATATATAGTAAGAAAAAGACCAGTTAAAATTTGAATTATTAAACATAAAGCTAATAAAGATCCAAAATTTCATCATGATGAAATATTAGAAGGTGTAGGTAAATCAATTAAAGATCCGTTAATAATTTTAATTACTGGATGATTTTTTCGAATAGGCTTAAATAAATTTATCATTAGTTGAATGATCGTAAAGGACCAAAAAAAATATTAGTAATTTTTACAATAGCGACTAAAGTAATAAATAAATAAATAATTAATATTATTATTATAATATAATTTTGTTTATTATATAATTTAGATAAATTAAAATTATATTCATTATTAAAAAATAAATTTATATTAAAAAAATTATTTATTTCATCATTAAATGAAAAATTTATTCAAGTTAGATTATTTTTAAATAAAATTCTAAAAATTATAATAAAAAAAATATAAAAAAAAGAGAATTTACTAATTAAATTAATTTTAAATAATTCATTTGAGGCTACTCTTGAAACATAAATAAATAAAACTAATAAACCTCCTAAAAAAACTAAAAAAAGAATATAAGAAAATCAATAAGTATTAATTAATATTCCTGAAAGTAAGCATGTTAAGAGTGTTTGGATAAGAATTAATAATCCTATAGTAATGGGATGATTAATAAAATATAAAAAAATTGAAATTGAAATTAATATTAAGGATAAAATTATTTTTAAAATATCAAAGAATAGTTTATAAAAATAATAATTTTGGAGATTATAGATAAAGAAAATCTTTTTCTTTGAAGTTTTTAAAGAAAATTCTTATTTTTGGTTTACAAGACCAAAGTTTTTTATTAAACTATAAAAACTTATAATAAATGTTAAATATAAGATTAATTATTGTTATTATATTTATATTTGGAAATATAATTTTTGTTTCTAAACATAAACATTTATTAATTGTATTAATAAGTTTAGAATTTATAGTATTAAGAATTTTTTTTTTATTATTACTATATTTAATAATAATTGACTATAATTTATATATGTTAATAGTATTTTTAGTTTTTTCTGTGTGTGAAGGAGCATTAGGTTTATCAATTTTAGTATCTATAATTCGAACTCATGGAAATGATTATTTTCAAAGTTTTAATTTAATTTAATGATAAAATTTTTATTAATAATAATTTTTATAATTCCTTTATGTTTTAAAAAAAATATATTTTGAATGGTTCAAATATTATTATTATTTATAATAATAATATTTATAAATATAACTATTAGAATTATAAATTTTTGTAATTTGAGATATATATTAGGTTATGATATAATTTCTTATGGTTTAATTTTATTAAGAATTTGAATTAGAAGATTAATAGTAATGGCTAGAGAAAGATTATATAAATATAATTTTTATTCAAACTTATTTTTATGTAATATTATTTTTTTAATAGTAATATTATATTTAACTTTTAGAGTTATAAATTTATTTTTATTTTATTTATTTTTTGAAAGAAGATTAATTCCTACTTTAATATTAATTATTGGATGAGGTTATCAACCAGAACGAATCCAAGCGGGGATATATTTATTATTTTATACTTTATTTGCTTCTTTACCTTTATTAATAGGAATTTTTTATATTTATAAAAGAATAAATTATATAATAATTTATTTTTTAAAATTTTATGATTATAATTTATTAATATTATATTTATGTTTAATTATAGCTTTTTTAGTTAAAATACCAATATATTTTGTTCATTTATGATTACCAAAAGCTCATGTAGAAGCTCCTATTTCTGGGTCTATAATTTTAGCCGCAATTATATTAAAATTAGGGGGGTATGGACTTTTACGAGTTATAATTATTTTACAAAAGATTAATTTAAAAATAAGATTTATTTGAATAGTTATTAGATTAATTGGTGGATTTTATATTAGATTAAAATGTTTTTGTCAAATTGATATAAAATCTTTAATTGCTTATTCTTCCGTTGCTCATATAAGAGTAGTAATTGGGGGTATTATAACAATAAATTATTGAGGTTATATAGGCTCTTATATTTTAATAATTGGACATGGATTATGCTCATCTGGAATATTTTGTTTATCTAATATAAATTATGAACGATTAAATAGACGGAGTTTATTTATTAATAAGGGGATAATAAATTTTATACCTTCTATAAGATTATGATGATTTCTATTAATATCTTCTAATATGGCAGCTCCTCCTTCGTTAAATTTAATAGGAGAAATTAGATTAATTAATAGATTAGTTAGTTGATCTTCATTAAGAATAATTATATTAATATGCATTTCGTTTTTTAGAGCTGGATATAGATTATATTTATATTCTTATACTCAACATGGCAAATATAATTTAGGAATTTATAGTTTTTATACCGGAACTTCTCGAGAATATTTAATACTTATATTACATTGATTACCTTTAAATATCTTAGTAATAAAAATTGATTATAGAATAATTTGATTTTACTTAAATAATTTAAATAAAATATTGATTTGTGGAGTCAAATATATGAATAACTCATTTTAGGTCATTAATAAATTTTCTATTTGTTTCATTAGATTTTTTTTTTTATTTTTTTTTATATTAATTAATTTTTTTATAATAATTTATTTTATTATAAATAATATAGTTATTTTTTTAGAGTGAGAAATTATTTCTTTTAATTCAGTAAATATTGTATTTTCTATTTTATTAGATTGAATATCTTTATTATTTATAATATTTGTTTCGTTAATTTCTTCTTCTGTTATTTTTTATAGTAAAAGATATATAAGATCAGAATTAAACTTAAATCGATTTATTATTTTAGTTCTTTTATTTGTATTTTCTATAATTTTATTAATTATTAGTCCTAATATGATTAGAATTTTCTTAGGTTGAGACGGATTAGGTTTAGTATCTTATTGTTTAGTAATTTATTATCAAAATATTAAATCTTATAATGCAGGGATGTTAACTGCTTTATCTAATCGAATTGGTGATGTAATAATTTTAATATTAGTTTCTTGAATATTAAATTATGGTAGATGAAATTATATTTTTTATTTAAATTTTATGAGAAATGATTTTTCTATAAAAATAATTAGTTTATTAGTAATTATTGCTGCAATAACTAAAAGAGCTCAAATTCCTTTTAGTTCTTGACTTCCGGCAGCAATAGCTGCTCCTACTCCAGTTTCTGCTTTAGTTCATTCATCAACTTTAGTAACTGCTGGGGTTTATTTATTGATTCGATTTAATAATGTTTTAATTGAAATATATTTTTTAAAGTTTTTATTATTATTTTCTGGATTAACTATAATAATAGCTGGAATTTGTGCTAATTATGAATTTGACTTAAAAAAAATTATTGCTTTATCTACTTTAAGACAATTAGGATTAATAATAAGAATTTTAAGAATAGGATTTTATGATTTGGCTTTTTTTCATTTATTAACTCATGCTATATTTAAAGCTTTATTATTTATATGTGCTGGAGTAATTATTCATATAATAAACAATAATCAAGATATTCGATTAATAGGGGGTATTAGATTATATATTCCTTTAACTTCTTTATGTTTAAATATTTCAAATTTAGCTTTATGTGGAATTCCTTTTTTAGCTGGATTTTATTCAAAGGATATAATTTTAGAAATAGTAAGAATAAGTAATTTAAATATATTGATTTTTTTTTTATATTATTTTTCTACTGGATTAACAATGTATTATACTATTCGTTTATTAATATATTTAATAGTAAATGATTATAATTTATTATCTATTTATAATTTATATGACGAAGATTATACTATATTAAAAAGTATATTTATTTTATTATTTATAAGATTAGTATCTGGAAGATTTTTAAGTTGATTAATTTTTTATTATCCTTATATAATTTATTTACCTTTTTCTTTAAAAATAATAGTAATTTATGTAAGTTTAGCTGGGATAGTAATAGGTTGATTAATTAGAAATATAAATATTTATTCTTTAAATAAATTTTTAATATTTTATAGATTAAGAGGTTTTTTAACTGAAATATGATTTTTACCTAATTTATCTACTTATGGATTAAATTATTATTTTTTAAAATTTGGTCAAATTTTAAGAAAGAATATTGATATAGGTTGAAGAGAAATTTATAGTGGTCAAGGAATATATAAAATTATTAAATTTTATTCTTTAGTTAATATAATTTATCAAATAAATAATTTTAAAATTTATTTATTTAGATTTATTTTATGAATAATAATTTTTATTATTTTAATTATAATTTATTTAAATAGCTTAAAAAGAGCATAATATTGAAGATATTAGGGTGATTAATTAAATCTTTAAATATTTATAAAAAAATTTTTTTATTTTTACAATGAAAATGTAAAGTTTTTTTTAAACTATATAAATAGAAATATTAATGATTTTATTCACTATAAATTAAGTTAGCAGCTTAATTATTATATATTTCTAATTGGAATTTTTATTCAATTTTATCATTAACAGTGATATACCTCTTTTTGGTTTCAATTAATAAATAAGGAGTTATTAACTCTATCTTTTAAGTCGAAATTAAATGCAAATTGCTTCTTATTTAAGATAAATTGAAAAATTCAATATTATTTGAATGCAAATCAAATGTTTTATATAAACTATAATCCTTAATTTGTTCAATTTAATATATTTTGATTTCATTCATGATAAAGACCTACAAGTAAAATAATAATAAAAAAAAAATTAATTTTGAATCACGTAATAAAATTAACTCTAAGAAAAGTTGGAATTATAGGGAAAATTAGAGCGATTTCTACATCAAAAATTAAAAAAATTACTGTAATTAAGAAAAAATGTAATGAAAATGGAATTCGAGATAATGATTTCGGATCAAATCCACATTCAAAAGGAGAACATTTTTCACGATCTAAAAAAGATTTTTTTGAAATAACAAATGAAATTATTATAAAAATATTTGAAATAATAATTATAATTAGAGATATTATTAGTATTAAATTAATTATTTATATTAATAAAAAATTAAACTTTTTGATTGGAAGTCAAATATACTAAATATATTATATAAATAGTTAATTTCCTCATCAATAAATTGAGATATAAAGGAAGAGTCATACTACATCAACGAAATGTCAATATCAGGCAGCTGCTTCAAATCCAAAATGATGAGTATTAGAAAAATGATTATTTAAATGTCGAATGAAACAAGTTAATAAAAAAATAGTTCCAATAATTACGTGAAGTCCGTGGAATCCTGTTGCTATAAAGAATGTTGACCCATAAACACTATCTGCGATTGTGAAAGGAGCTTCGATATATTCATATGCTTGAAGAATTGTAAAATAAATACCTAATAGGACAGTAATTAATAAACTTTGAGAAGTTTGAGTGAAATTATTTTCTATAAGAGAATGATGAGCTCAAGTAACAGTAATTCCAGATGTAATTAAAATAATTGTATTTAATAAGGGAATTTGGAAAGGATTAAATGGGACAATTCTTATTGGAGGTCATATAGAACCAATTTCGATATTAGGTGAAAGACTACTATGAAAAAATGCTCAAAAAAATGAAATAAAGAAAAAAATTTCTGAAACAATAAATAAAATTATTCCTCAACGAAGACCTTTAGTAACCAGAATAGTATGTTTACCTTGAAATGTACCTTCTCGACAAATATCTCGTCATCATTGATATATAGTTAATAAAACAATTATATATCCAAGAATAAGTAAATTTAAATTAAAATTATGAAATCATTTTACTAATCCAGTAACTAAAGTTATTACTCCAATTGCTCCAGTTAAAGGTCAAGGTCTATAATCTACTAAATGGTAGGGATGATTGTGATTAAGAGTCATTAATTAACTTCTCTAGAATAAAGAGTTCTTAAAATAGTAATAACATAAGATTGAATAACTGCTACAGCAGATTCTAAAATTAATAAAAGAATTTGAATAAAAATTAAGATAATTAATAAGTAATTAGGTATATTAGTTCCAGTATTTCTTAATAAAGTTAAAAGTAAATGACCTGCAATTATATTAGCTGTTAATCGGACAGCTAAAGTTCCAGGTCGAATAATATTACTAATTGTTTCAATTAATACTATAAAAGGTATTAAAATTGTTGGAGTTCCTTGAGGAATTATATGAATAAATATGTGTTGAGTGTTATTAATTCAACCATAAATTATAAATCTTAATCATAAAGTTAAAGATAAAGTTAATGAAATATTTAAATGACTAGTACTAGTAAAAATATAAGGAAATAATCCAAGGAAATTATTAAATAAAATAAAAAAAAATAAAGAAATAAAAATGAAAGTTGAACCATTAAATCTATTAGGTCCTAATAAAGTTTTAAATTCTCTATGTAATTTAGATGAAATAAAATTTCATAAAATAAATTGACGATTAGGGATTAATCAGAATGAATAAGGAATAAATATTAAACCAATAAAAGTTCTTACTCAATTAATAGATAAATTAAAAATATTAGTAGAAGGATCAAAAATTGAAAATAAATTATTTATCATTTTCAGGAAAGATTATTTTTAATTTTTTTATTATTATTATCATTTAAAAAATTATTATTTTTAGGATTAAAAATAAAATAATTTATAATATTAAAGATAATAAAAATTCTAATAAAAAAAATTAATGAAAAAATTCAATTGATTGGTATTATTTGAGGAATAAAAGAATATTACTAGAGTAATAATTTAAATTTGACATATTTATGTTATAAATTAACTAATTCTTTCATTAGAAGTAATTGCTAATTTACTATTAAATGGTTTAAGAGACCAGTACTTGCTTTCAGTCATCTAATGATGAATAATTATTAATTCAATTAATGAAATTTTTAATTGAAATTCTTTCAATTACAATAGGTATAAAACTATGATTAGCTCCACAAATTTCAGAACATTGACCATAGAAAATACCAGGACGATTAATGAAAAATCTTGTTTGGTTTAATCGTCCTGGGTTAGCATCAACTTTTACACTTAAAGAAGGAATAGTTCATGAGTGAATTACATCAGTTGCTGTAATTAAAATTCGAATTTGATTATTTATAGGAAGAACAATTCGATTATCAACATCTAATAAACGAAAATTAGATAAATTATCAGTTTCTTGAATTATATATGAATCAAATTCAATATTATTAAAATCTGAATATTCATAACTTCAGTATCATTGATGTCCAATAGATTTTAAAGTAATTAAAGGATTATTAAGTTCATCTAATAAATATAAAAGTCGTAAAGAAGGAAGAGCAATAAAAATAAGAGTAATAGCTGGTAGAATAGTTCAAATTAATTCAATTATTTGTTCTTCTAATAAAAATCGATTAATATATTTATTAAAAAATAAATTAATTATTAAATAAGATACTAAAATAGTAATTATAATTAAAATAATTAATGTATGATCATGGAAAAAAATAATTTGTTCTATTAAAGGTGAAGCTCCATTTTGATAATTAAGATTAGATCATGTTGCCATATTCTAAAAAAAGGATATATCCTTTATAAATGGGGTTTAAATCCATTACATATAATCTGCCATATTAGAAATTACTTAAGATAGGTAATTCATTATATGAATGTTCAGCAGGAGGTAAATTTTGATATCATTCAATAGATGAAGATATATTTAAAGAAAAAAGAGTTAATCGTTGATTAATTATAGATTCTCAAACAATAAGTACTATTATAATTATTGAAAATAAAGAAATATATGATCCAAAAGAAGAAATAATATTTCATGAGATAAAACTATCAGGATAATCTGAATAACGACGAGGTATACCAGCTAATCCTAAAAAATGTTGAGGAAAAAATGTTAAATTAACTCCAATGAATATTGATAAAAATTGGATTTTTAGTAAATATGGATTTATTGTTAATCCTGTAAATAAAGGATATCAATGAATAAATCCTCCAAAAATAGCAAATACAGCTCCTATAGATAATACATAATGAAAGTGGGCTACAACATAATAAGTATCATGAAGAGTAATATCAATAGAAGAATTTGCAAGGACTACTCCAGTTAATCCTCCAACTGTAAATAAAAAGATAAACCCTAATCCTCATAATATTGATGGGCTGTAATTAATTTGAGTACCATGAAGAGTAGCTAGTCAACTAAAAATTTTAATACCTGTAGGTACTGCAATAATTATAGTAGCTGATGTAAAATAAGCTCGAGTATCAATATCTATTCCAACTGTAAATATATGGTGAGCTCATACAATAAATCCTAAAAGTCCAATTGCTATTATAGCATAAATTATACCTAAGTATCCAAAAGTTTCCTTTTTCCCTCTTTCTTGAGAAATTATATGAGAAATTATACCAAATCCTGGTAAAATTAAAATATAAACTTCAGGATGCCCAAAAAATCAAAATAAATGTTGATAGAGAATGGGATCTCCTCCTCCAGCAGGGTCAAAAAATGATGTATTTAAATTACGATCTGTTAATAATATAGTAATAGCTCCAGCTAATACAGGTAAAGATAATAATAAAAGAAGTGCTGTAATACCGACTGATCAAACGAATAAAGGTATTTGATCAAAGGATATATTATTAACTCGTATATTAATAATTGTGGTAATAAAATTAATAGCACCTAAAATAGAAGAAATACCTGCTAAATGAAGGGAGAAAATAGCTAAATCAACAGAAGAACCTGCGTGAGCAATATTAGAAGAAAGTGGGGGGTACACTGTTCATCCTGTTCCTGCTCCATTTTCAACGATTCTACTTGAAATTAATAAAATTAAAGATGGGGGGAGTAATCAAAAGCTTATATTATTTATTCGGGGGAAAGCTATATCTGGAGCTCCAAGTATTAGAGGAACTAATCAATTTCCAAATCCTCCAATTATAATAGGTATAACTATAAAGAAAATTATAATAAAAGCATGTGCAGTTACAATAGTATTATAAATTTGATCATCACCAATTAATGATCCAGGGTTACCTAATTCAGTTCGAATTAATAAACTTAATGATGTCCCAACTATTCCTGCTCAAATTCCAAAAATAAAATATAGAGTTCCAATATCTTTATGATTTGTAGAAAAAAGTCATTTTCGCAATAAAATGGCTGAGGATTAAGCGATAAATTGTAAATTTATTAACGAGAAATAATCTCTTTTATTAAATAATATAAAAGTCTTATATTCAAATAAATGATATAAAATTGCAAATTTTAAGGTGTAAAAATACTAAGGCTTAAAGAAATTTCTTTATAAATAATTTTGAAGATTATTAGTTTAATTTAACTTAAAACCTTAAAAGAAAAAAGTTCTAATAATTATACCTAATAAAGAAATAAAATTGAAAAAATAAATAAAATATAAAAAATTATTTTTAATAAAAATTTTAAATCATTTTAATTTAAAAGAAAAAAATAATAAAGAAGAGTAAATAATACGAATATAAACAAATAATAAAATTAAACTTGATATTACAAAAATAAATGAAATAATAAAAAAATTATTATTTAATAAGTAATTAATAACTAATCATTTGGGAAAAAATCCTAAAAATGGAGGTAAACCTCCTAAAGATAAAAAATTAATTATAATAGAAATTTTAATTAAAAAATTTATATTAAAAAAAAATAATTGATTAATAAAAAAAGTATTAATAATATAAAATAAAAAACATATGATAAAGGTAAAAATGGAATAAAAAATAAAATAAATTAATCATAAATTTTCACTAATAATTATAGATGAAATTATTCACCCTAAATTATTGATAGAAGAAAAAGCTATTAATTTTCGTAAAGAAGTTTGATTAAAACTTCCAATAGCCCCAATTAAAACATTAAAAATTATAATAAAATAAAGAAAATTTAAATTAAAATAATAAGATAAAAGGATTATAGGGGTAATTTTTTGTCAAGTCATTAAAATAAAACAATTAAATCAAGATAATCCTTCTATAATATTAGGGAATCAAAAATGAAAGGGAATTGATCCTATTTTTATAAGTAAAGAAGAATTAATAAGAATTGAAAAAAAATTATTAAAAAAAAAATTTTTTATTAAGAATAGACTTAATAAAATTGAAAATAAAAAATTAATTGAAGCAATTGATTGAGTAAGAAAATATTTTAAGGATGCTTCTGAATTAAGAAGATTATGGGGGGAGGAGATGAGGGGAATAAATCTTAATAAATTAATTTCTAATCCAATTCAACAACCTAATCAAGAATTAGAAGAAATTGAAATTAATGTTCTAAAAAATAAGATAAATAAAAAAAATATTTTATTAGAATTTGATAATAGTAAAATAAAAAATAAGATATATTAATCTTAAATGAAATTAAATTCATATCATATAAATTATATTTTAGTGTAAGATGCACAATAATTTTTGAAGTTATTAGATATAGTTTAATTCTATAAAATATAATAAAGGTAAGATATTTACATAATTTATCCTATCAGAATAATCCTTTTAATCAGGCACTTTATTGAAATTAATTTTTTAAAAAAAAGGTATTCCTTTATATTTGAGGTATGAACCCAAAAGCTTTATTTAGCTTATTTTTAA